AGAGAAAAGGCAGTGCCGTATAACCAGAAAGTTTTGCGGAAGGAAAAAAGAAACAACATTTCGCCCCACAACTCTGGTGGCAAGCCAGAAACAATCGATGTATACGAAGTCAAATCCGTCTATCTATTTATTGAAACATTGTAGCTTTTCACTCAAAGTTCTTCGACACATTTTTAAAATAAATCACATATATCACATGCCACTATAGATTCTGGGTAGCCTCATAGAACACTAGTTTAGTAAAAAAGTAGGAAACATTTTACACTAGGGGGTTTTACCATACATGCAAACATAACAAATAACACCAAACAAAGCTAGTTAGCATAGATAGGAGTCTATCTCCAGTAGGCACCGGAGTAGATCTACACTAAAAAAAGACAAAGAACACCAGACATGAAAACAAATGTCTCCAGACACTTATTTCATTTAAACCTTATAAAACTAAAAAGAGTCGACGGACTCTTCTATTCTAGTCTCCCAGGTCACCGCGGGTGACACCACGCACAATTAGGTATTCCTGCTCCGCCCGCAGCGCTTGCTGCCTCTCTTTCAAACCCTCTATGCGCTCTCTGGTAGCGCGAATGCGCGCTTCTTTCCTTGCAGGATCCATTGTTCTAACACTTCTCGAAAAGCAGTTTAGCATTCTACGGTGCTCTTGAATTTCATTTTGCAGTTGCCCCATTTCGGCAGCAATTGCAGAAAGCCTGTTTACAGCATTCATAGATATACGTGCTATTACGAAATTTCTTTGGTTTGAATTTGATGAAGAAGACACTTATTGAGCCTCCATTTATAGAGTGGTAGAGGAATCCCGCCATGCGTCACCGAATTTGATGGCAGGCACAATTCTTACTAGTTATCCGCACAACTTTTCTACAGTTGAAGACTATAATGCCTGTTTAATGAAAAACTGGCTGGCTCTGGCTACTTTGCGGAGCAAACAAAATCTCCCCAAATCACACTGCCTGTATGAAAAAACAAACTTTGTACAACCAGCTTACGTGGAAAAGATTCGATATTCGATGCCAATAGAGTCGTGACATCCATGTACTGAGTCGTCAAATGAACCACGTTAAGACAGCCCAAGCTTATACGCATTGGCCCACAGGGTGCCCATCTTCAAGAAGGCCCGAATGACCAAGCCTACCCACCATCAAAGCAAGCCCAAGTCCATGCAAGAAGGCCCACAAAAGGCTATAGGGTTGCCTAGAGCCGATGAAGTATCGATAGCACCAAAGCAAGGAAAGAAGGCAAGGTTAGATGAAAATTCAATCAGCCCAAGGGTGATTTACCTCAAAAACGAATTGAACCGGGTAACCAAAAGTCACAAATCGAGTTCGCAGGTTTCAGTTGTCGCTCATGTCCTTTAACCTGAAATGTTGGTTCAAATCCAGCTCTCGTTAAGCCAGAAAACCTTCGTTCGTTCCATGCGAATGGTTGAATTGAATACACGTTTTATCTTTAATCCAATCTAATTAACTGAGCTTCTTTTATAAACTTCTTCACTAAACTAAATTAAAAAAGCTGTACTGACTAGTGTGAACTTACGGATTGAGCTGTAAACGATACCTTTGCTGGGAAAAAGCAAGCGACTGATCAGATCAATCAAGTTAATCAAGGACGAAGCTGTCGAGTGACGATTGGCCGAGGGGCCCTTGGGCGTAAGAGAATAGATTGTAGCTGGGTACAAATAGGCCGGTTAAAGACGAGTAGGCAGGGTACGACGAAGCCCACGAGGTGACACATGGTTGTACTGGTCAGCTTTGGGCTGGAGATTGGCGATTGACTGAGCGTGCTTTGGCAGCTCGTGGTGGAGTACTCTCTGACGGATTCGCTCTATTATTGCCTCCTATTTTTGAGGGAGTTTTCGGGATTGAGCCGCGTGGCGATACCCGCGAAAAAAAAAAGACTATTCGCTCTTTGTTTGGGGTGGGCCTTTCGTACTCCAATCCGTACGGGGAAAGGACAATTATTCAATAAAAGAATCTAGTGGATGGGGTTCAATATTTATGAAAAGCCAGGGTTAAAATGATCCTTGTTAGGGAACCAAGACAAGAATTCTTACTAATAATAAGAAAGGGTTAAGGGCCTCTAACGCCTATAAATAGAAGCTTCTTTCAGTCTCTATTTGGCAAAGCAAAGGGAGACGGGGACTTTAAAGTCGGCAAGAAAGAGCTTTAGCCATGGATATCGTTGGAAGACTTGCTGAAATTCAACAAGAAATACAAACCGCGGAAACCGAAAAGCTCCAACAGGAGAATTCGCTCGGTCTGTTATGGGAGCATCCGCCAGCTCTCGATCCTGAGGTCGTAGGAAGAGTGATGCAAAGGATACGGGACCGCATTCGAGCTCTTGAAGACCGGAAAGAGGCCCTCCTTCAAGAACAGCAATCTCTCCTTGTGGAGGGGGCCATAAGCAACCGCAGTAGAAATAGAAACAACGGGGGGAACTAGAAGAGAAGAGTCCGTCGACTCTTCTATTAGAAGAAATTCAAAAAAGTAGTGACTTTATTTTCTGTCTACTTGTTAAGGCCTATCCTTTGACTTCTTTATGTTTTTTAAATAAATAATTAATTTAGCATAATGCTTTTAAAGCGCTAGTAAAGGCATATGTGGTTGTTTATGTAATGTAGTGCTTTATGTAGTAGTAATGAATAAATCTTTTGGATAAATGTTTTTTCTCTACAGGCCTCTTTGAATCCTTTCAATCCATATTTCTTTTTGGTCAAAATTCTACTTTCGCATCTAAGGGCCACTACCAGCAAAAACATCTCTGAACAAGATTATAACACCATGCCAAATGTGTCCGAATAAGAAAAGCAAATGAAGTATGTCCAAAAGTAAACCAACCCCTTAGACTGCTACGAAAAAAAACCATCGGATTGAAAAGTAGCACGATCTAATTCGCAAATGTCACCCAATTGAGCACGTATAGCATCTTTTTTCACAGTAGCAGGATCGCTATAACTCACTCCATTGAGTTCGCCGCCGTAGAACTCAACAGTTACACCTACTTGCTTGTTCAACACTATACTTCGATTCTGCCCTTATAAAAATGAAAAAAAAAGTATCGATTGCAGTTCGAGTCTTAAGGTAATCCCTTGGGAAAGGAAAGTGATAGTTCTTTTGCAGAGAGAGAGAGTTCCTGGGAGTTGGAGAAGATTTAGTTTGTGCGATAAGAATCAGCCCCAAGAAAGGAAGAAAATCAGAGAACCAGCTCTGAGAGACGCCATGTTCTTTTCTTTTCAGATATGTCTTTACTTTTAAGGGGGCCGGCTTCAGGCCAGTCATGAGAACTAGCAGACAAAGCAAAAGAAAATAAAAAAGCAAAGAGAAAGAAGAGGAAGCAAACGAAGGTAAGCAAAGGCGGGAAGTCAGCGAGGGACGAAGCCTGATGAACCCTAATGGAATCTGTGAAAGCCACCATGGGTTACGTGGTATTCTACCAGATTCAATACACAACGGAGTACTATGAGCTGTTGTGACCGCTGAGATAGGAGGTGGAGACATGGCTAGGGTTTTGTGGAGCAGCTTGTGAAATCGGAAGCAAAGGTGCAGAAGAATAAGGAACCGAGGAAAGGTTCCCTAAAAAACTATCCCAAGGATGGCTGAGGGACGCGCCGACGGTCGACTATTATCACCGGAAGCGCCCCTTCTTTCAAAGAGAGGAGGACGGGTTATTCACATTTCATTTGATGGTCAGAGGCGAATTGAAAGCTAAGCAGTGGGAATTCTAAAGATTCCCCGGGGGAAAAATAGAGATGTCTCCTACGTTACCCATAATATGTGGAAGTATCGACGTAATTTCATAGAGTCATTCGGTCTGAATGCTACATGAAGAACATAAGCCAGATGACGGAACGGGAAGACCTAGGATGTAGAAGATCATCCCATGAGTGATTCGGCAGATTTGGATTCATATAGATATCCACCCATGTGGTACTTCATTGTACCATATATATAAGATCCATCTGTATAGATATCATCTACATCCAGAAAGCCGTATGCTTTGGAAGAAGCTTGTACAGTTTGGGAAGGGGTTTTGATTGATCAAAAAGAGGAATCTACTTCAACCGATATGCCCCTAGGCACGGCCATACATAACATAGAAATCACACTTGGAAAGGGTGGACAATTAGTTAGAGCAGCGGGTGCTGTAGCGAAACTGATTGCAAAAGAGGGGAAATCGGCCACATTAAAATTACCTTCTGGGGAGGTCCGTTTGATATCCAAAAACTGCTCAGCAACAGTCGGACAAGTGGGGAATGTTGGGGCGAACCAGAAAAGTTTGGGTAGAGCCGGATCCAAGCGTTGGCTAGGTAAGCGTCCTGTAGTAAGAGGAGTAGTTATGAACCCTGTAGACCATCCCCATGGGGGTGGTGAAGGGCGAGCCCCGATTGGTAGAAAAAAACCCACAACCCCTTGGGGTTATCCTGCACTTGGAAGAAGAAGTAGAAAAAGGAATAAATATAGTGATAATTTGATTGTTCGTCGCCGTAGTAAGTAGTAAATAGGCGAGAAAATAGAATTTCTTTCTTCGTCTTTACAAAAACAAAAAAAAAATAGGAGTAAGCTGTGATACGTTCACTAAAAAAAAATCCTTTTGTAGCCAAAAATGTATTAAAAAAAATTGCTAAACTTAATAAAAAAGCAGAAAAAGAAATAATTATAACCTGGTCTCGTGCATCTACCATTATACCTACAATGATCGGCCATACGATTGCCGTTCATAACGGAAAAGAACATTTGCCTATTTATATAACAGATCGTATGGTAGGTCACAAATTGGGAGAATTTGTACCTACTTTAAATTTTCGAGGACATGCAAAAAGCGATAATAAATCCCGTCGTTAATCTTATCTTAAAAAACATCTCATATAGATAGTTACTTATGATTCATTAGTAGGAGAAAAATCTTATGTTGCTAAGGAAGAAAAAAACAGAAGTATGTGCTTTAGGCCGACATATATCTGTATCTGCTGACAAAGCAAGAAGAGTAATTGATCAAATTCGCGGACGTTCCTATGAAGAAACCCTTATGATACTAGAACTGATGCCCTATAAAACGTGTTATCCTATTTTCAAGTTAGTTTATTCTGCAGCAGCAAATGCTAATTACAATATGGGCTCCGCCGAAGCCAATTTAGTAATTATTAAAGCTGAAGTTAACCAGAGTACTGCTATGAAGAAATTCAAACCTCGAGCTCGAGGACGTAGTTATGCGATAAAAAAAGCTACCTGTCATATAACTATTGTAGTGAAAGATATATCTTTAGATGAATATGAAGATATATCTTTCTATTCGTTAAAAAACCCTAGATGGAAAAAGACAACTATGGTAGACCGTAATGTATATAATAGTGATAGTGAGGTAGTATGGGACAAAAAATAAATCCACTCGGTTTTCGACTTGGTATAACCCAAAGTCATCATTCCCTTTGGTTTGCAAAACCAAAAAATTATTCTGAGGACCTACAAGAAGATCAAAAAATAAGAGACTTTATTAAAAATTATATTCAAAAGAATATGAAAATATCCTCTGGCGCCGAGGGAATTTCGCATATAGAGATTCAAAAAAGAATCGATTTGATCCAGGTCATAATCTTTATGGGATTCCCAAAGTTATTAATAGAAAGTAGACCCCGAGGGGTCGAAGAATTACAGATGAATTTACAAAAAAAATTTCAGTATGTGAATCGAAAACTTAACATTGCTATCACAAGAATTGCAAAACCTTATGGAAACCCTAATATTCTTGCAGAATTTATAGCCGGACAATTAAAGAATAGAGTTTCATTTCGAAAAGCAATGAAAAAGGCTATTGAATTAACTGAACAAGCGGATACAAAAGGAATTCAAGTACAAATTGCAGGGCGTATCGACGGAAAAGAAATTGCCCGTGTCGAATGGATCAGAGAGGGCAGAGTTCCCCTACAAACCATTCGAGCTAAAATAGATTATTGTTCCTATACAGTTCGGACTATCTATGGGGTCTTGGGCATCAAAATTTGGATTTTTCTAGACAAGGAAGAGGAATAAGAAAACTTTCATTGTTTTTTCCTTCTATCAAAAGATAGAAGGAAAATGGGGAAAACTCGTTCATTCTTTTTCCTACCAATCAAACTAATTCTTAATTCTACTTAATTCTATAGGGTTGAATAAAAATTCAATTGACCTTTTGATATAATTGCTATGCTTAGTGTGTGACTCGTTGGTTTTTTTTAGGGTTAGGGTTACAAAAGACCGGCCCGATAGTATGAAAACCAATTCATCACTTCATATTATCTGGATCTAAACTAAAGAACCAGTCAAGATATGTTAAATAAGTCATATCTTTGTAGCAACTGAAATAATTAAACTTTTCTTAAAGAAAAATTCCAGAAGAAGGGTGTGGATAAATGGACGGATGAGAGAAAGAGAGAAAAAGAATATCAATGATATAAAATTCCAATATGGAAGGTCTGTGGGTCATCTCATAAAAGACAATGTAATAAAGCATCAATACTAAATTGATTCATACATAATGAAATATTGAATGAATTTCTGATAGAAGAGAAAAAAACTAAAGAGCTTCGAGTCAATAAAGACTAAGAAGGTTGACTCAAGAATAAATTGGATTCTGAGCTCCGTTGTAGAATTCTGACCTAATCATTTAGTACGAAGTGGTGGAAACGAAGAAACCTGTGAATGCAAAAGATTTTATTCAACAAATGAATCTTAATGATTCACTAGTTAGGATGGCGAAATGAACCGGAAATCAATTCATCTATTCGGAAAAGTGACACAAGTGCTAGGACTGAAATAGAGATTGCAAGAGTCAATATTCGCCCGCGAAAACTTTCTTTTTTTGAATTGGTAAACTCGGATAAAGGACAAAAAACAATAAAGATTTATTAGGGCGTTAGAAAAAAATAAAATTTTTTAGAAAAATGCTCTAATAGCTATTCAAATTAATTGAAATTGAAATTTTAATCCTTTTATTCGCGAGGAGCTGGATGAGAAGAAACTCTCACGTCCAGCTCTGTAGTAGAGATGGAATTCCGAAACAACCATCAACTATAACCCCAAAAGAACTAAATTCCGCAAACAACATAGAGGAAGAATGAAGGGAATATCTTATCGAGGTAATCGTATTTGTTTCGGTAAATATGCTCTTCAAGCACTTGAACCCGCTTGGATCACATCAAGACAAATCGAAGCAGGTCGCCGAGCAATGACACGAAATGCACGTCGTGGTGGAAAAATATGGGTCCGGCTCTTTCCAGATAAACCAGTTACAGTAAGACCTGCTGAAACACGTATGGGCTCTGGGAAAGGATCCCCTGAATATTGGGTAGCTGTTGTTAAACCAGGGCGAATACTATATGAAATGGGTGGGGTAACCGAAAATATAGCTAAAAGGGCTATTTTAATAGCAGCATCCAAAATGCCTATACGAACTCAATTTATTATTTCGGGATAAAAATGTCGAACCGACAGAAATGAGTCGTGGGGATGAAACAAAATCGCAGGTTTCTTTTTTTAGACTTAGACAAACAATATTTCTTTTATTTTTTTCATCCTTTGCATTGGAAGAATAGACTCAAAAATTTATATGATTCAACCTCAGACCTATTTAAATGTAGCGGATAACAGCGGGGCTCGAAAATTGATGTGTATTCGAATCATAGGAGCTTGTAATCGCCGATATGCTCATATTGGTGACGTTATTGTTGCTGTGATCAAAGAAGCAGTACCAAATATGTCCCTAGAAAAGTCAGAAGTAGTCAGAGCTGTAATTGTTCGTACCTGTAAAGAACTTAAACGTGACAGCGGTATGATAATACGATATGATGACAATGCTGCAGTTGTGATTGATCAAGAAGGAAATCCAAAAGGAACTCGCATTTTTGGGGCAATCCCCCGCGAATTGAGACAATTAAATTTTACTAAAATAGTTTCATTAGCTCCCGAAGTATTATAAAATAAAAAGCAATCTGATATTTTGGGGGTATTTGAAAGGAAATAGTTTAAGAACTAGATTAATTCGTAGCTTGTGTTTCGCGTATATACCTTAAAAATTTTCTATTCATAAACCAATAAAAAAAACATGTTAATTATATCCAATTTTGAGACACCAAAAGTTTTAGTTCATCATGGGTAGAGACACTATTGCTGAGATAATAACCTCTATACGAAATGCTGATATGGATAGAAAAAGAGTTGTTCGCATAGCATCTACTAATATTACCGAAAATATTGTTAAAATACTTTTCCGAGAAGGTTTTATCGAAAACGTCAGAAAACATCGAGAAAAAAACCAAAATTTTTTGGTTTTAACCCTGCGACATAGCAGGAATAGGAAAAGACCCTATAGAAATTTGTTAAATTTAAAACGGATCAGCCGACCCGGTTTACGAATCTATTCTAATTCTCAACGAATTCCTAGAATTTTAGGTGGGATGGGGATTGTAATTCTTTCTACTTCTCGGGGTATAATCACAGATAGGGAGGCTCGACTAGAAGGAATTGGCGGAGAAATTTTATGTTATATATGGTAATCCATTTAATATCCAAATGAAATCCGAAACCTCTTCCTATTTGTAAAAAAAAGATAAGGGGGGCGAGTTGTCTAATATCGTTTCTCCTCCATTAGTTGATACCGCAAGGGGGCTTTACCTGGAATGAAAGAACAAAAATGGATTCATGAAGGTTTAATTACTGAATCGCTTCCCAACGGCATGTTCCGGGTTCGTTTAGATAATGAGGATCTGATTCTAGGTTATGTTTCGGGAAAGATCCGGCGTAGTTTTATACGGATACTTCCCGGAGATAAAGTCAAAATTGAAGTAAGTCGTTATGATTCAACCAGAGGACGTATAATTTATCGACTCCGAAACAAGGATTTGAAGGATTAGGTGATTTTTATTCAATACGATTCAAGATAAAAAATTTCAAGAAACCTATTTTCTACCGAGAAGTAGATTCAGAATTAAGATAAGGAATGACAAATATGAAAATAAGAGCTTCCGTTCGTAAAATTTGTGAAAAATGTCGACTAATCCGTAGACGGGGGCGCATTAGAGTAATTTGTACCAACCCGAGACATAAACAAAGACAAGGATAAAGGGATAATCAGACTTACTAAAGGGCTCGGCGTACAACTCAAGAATCTGTTTTGACATGAAATGGATATATCCATATATTTCTGACTCATATTTATGAGATGATACAATATGGCAAAAGCTATACCGAAAACTGGTTTACGTAGAAATGTACGTATTGGTGCACGTAAAAGTGCACGTAAAATACCAAAGGGAGTTATTCATGTTCAAGCAAGTTTCAATAATACCATTGTTACAGTTACAGATGTACGAGGTCGGGTGGTTTCCTGGTCCTCAGCCGGTACTTGTGGATTCAAGGGTACAAGAAGAGGGACACCCTTTGCCGCTCAAACTGCAGCATCAGTTGCTATTCGTACAGTAGTAGATCAAGGTCTGCAACGAGCAGAAGTCATGATAAAAGGTCCCGGTCTCGGAAGAGACGCCGCATTACGAGCTATTCGTAGAAGTGGTATACTATTAACTTTTGTACGGGATGTAACCCCTATGCCACATAATGGCTGTAGACCTCCGAAAAAAAGACGTGTGTAGAAATAAACAGTCAAGAAATTTCAAGAGAAACAAGAGAAATAAACAATTCAATCAAAAAAATATTATTACTATGGTTCGAGAGAAAGTAACAGTATCTACTCGGACGCTACAGTGGAAGTGTGTTGAATCAAGAACAGACAGTAAACGCCTTTATTATGGTCGATTTATTCTGTCTCCACTTATGAAAGGACAAGCCGACACAATAGGCATTGCGATGCGAAGAGCTTTGCTTGGAGAAATAGAAGGAACATGTATCACACGTGTAAAATCTGAGAACGTCTCCCACGAATATTCTACTATAACGGGTATTCAAGAATCGGCCCACGAAATTCTAATGAATTTTAAAGAAATTGTATTGAGAAGTAATCTATATGGAACTTGTGACGCGTCTATTTGTGTTAGAGGTCCTGGATATGTAACTGCTCGAGATATCATCTTACCACCTTATGTAGAAATTGTCGACAATACACAACATATAGCTAGCTTAACAGAACCAATTAATTTACGTATCGGATTAGAAATTGAAAGAAATCGTGGATATCTTATAAAGATGCCACATAACTTTCAAGATGGAAGTTATCCTGTAGATGCTGTATTCATGCCTGTTCGAAATGTGAATCATAGTATTCATTCCTATGGGAATGGGAATCAAAAACAAGAGATATTGTTTCTCGAAATATGGACAAATGGCAGTTTAACTCCGAAAGAAGCACTCCATGAAGCCTCCCGGAATTTGATTGATTTATTTATTCCCTTTTTAATTTTGGAATGTACCAGTTGTATACAAAACGGTGTTAAGAAGGTATCAACGGGTATTTCCAAATATATTACTCAAAAGAACCGGCACCAGAGCCCAATCTTAGCAATCCAAATTGCGAGTTTGATAATAGGTTAGGGAGGGGGTCATTCTCTGTCTTTCTTTGAGTACGCTTCCTAATACGAAAAGTCAAAACTCAAACTCCGAAGCGAAGTAAGCTTCGAGGTCATAAGCCCATCTGCGATTCCCTCACTCGCTAGCAACCAAATGGGATGATTTCATTCTTCGATTCCGAGTTCGCGATCAATCTGCCGATTAACCACTGATTCAGTGAGATCATGTGACTTCTTCTTTCGACCCTAATTCCGAGAGTGCGCACACCTGCAAGCATCCCTTATCCAGCCGTTGGGCGGTTCACCCCCTTTCTTTTTGCTGTTTCCGGCTATCCATAAAACCCTGTAAATCTCCATCTAGGTTGATTATCGCTAATTTCTACAATAGCATTAATATGCCTTTGGGAATAGCTCTGAACTACCACCGAAACCTCCTTCTCCCACAAGAGTGCCAGCCCTCCTGACTTAGCCCTCACTTCCCCCGCAATGCAATTCCAAACAACCTGAGTGATTGTTTTCACTTTTAGATATTCCCCAGTTTACATTTAGTTTCACTAGGGAGGGATCTTCTTTACGAATGAGCTCACGGAGAGCTCGAACTGTCCTTTGGTTCCCAAGCCCTCGACAGTTCCAAACGAGGCAATTCATGGAGACCTAGGGACTGGCCGGACCCAATCTCCGCCGAGTTGGAAGGTCTGGTAACACGTTTATTGGAATCCATAGCTGAATTCAAGTTAGGCAGACCATCATCGTCATCTGATTTTCCTTTCTGGCCTGTTTGGACCTCAGTGACAAAGAAGAATGGAATCGATGGTAAGAGTCTTCCTTTCCTCTCGTACCTCTGCTCTCTTCCAATGACCTGTCTTCCTCTTCTTCACACCGTGATCCTTGGCTTTTGAATAAGAGGGGGTCATGCGTTTTGGATACAGGAATTGGGCTTTTCCCTTTCTTTGTCTTGAACTGGACTTTTCCGAAAAGGCGCTTTGCACTATATGCTGGTTCACCCGGTCAAGCTCTTGGCTAAAAAAGATTCACACTCCTCAGCCCCAGGACAATCTCTCAAAATACATTAAGATGTTGTTGACCTCTTTTTCTTTTCTTTGCTGATTCCTCTCAATGAAATTTGCCATGTTGCACTAAGTTACTTACGGATGTATGCATGCAGTCCGGGAACACTTTGGGGTGAACACCCATCCAAACAAGTAGGGTCAATAGTTCAGCATTTAGGCCGTAACATTTAGCTTAAAAAAAATCTTTAACCCAACAAGTGCTCTCCGAACCAAGCTAGATAGTCTCCTATCACTAGGCTCACCAACCAACCTGGACTTTTTTTTTATTATTCCTGCCGGATATCAAAACAAACCATAAGGGTTGTTTCCAGCCATGAGTTCCCCTATAACATAAGCGCTCTTGGGTGGAGTGGGCCATCATTCGCCAGGTCTTTGAGTGCCCGTCGTACCACGTGGTTGGTGCACTAGGCTGATCCGAGACTCGACTTTTCGGATCTGGAACCTGCGCCCGGCCTGGTCTGCCAGCTCTTAGTGGCTCTACGTCCGGTCGTGCGTGGTATGTTCGCGATTCGTACAAATGGAACGCATCGCGTACTATAACTTTCCTTTTTTGTTTTGGGCTGGGCCATTCCATCAAATCTTTGAGAAGGAGCCCAATCTCGTATTTGATGGTCGGCGTGGCGATAGGCTTTGCTTCTACGACTGCCTTCCCAGCCGTTGAAACACTAAGCGAGAACGGTAAGGGGCGCACAATGTCGTTGTGCGGGGATGCGATTTGCCAAGCTGGGGCAAACAAAGCCGTCCGACCCTACCGGATTAGGAATGCGAAGGCCTCTCCTCCTTTCGGAGACCGGGGAAAGAAAGAGCTATGCTATTGACCGACCCCTTTTTCTCATTTTGTTTGAAGTGGGCCAAATAGAGAATGAAATGCATAAAATAAATAGGGGAAGGGTTCCACTTTTTTTTGGTTTAAGGGCTGCTCGCCCTACCGAAGTACCGAAGGCTTTCGGGGCTTACACCTACCTTATTAGACGACCTAAAAAAGGCTTTCAGTAGCGCCCAACGAATCTAATTTGTTTTGAAGCGCCAGTAGTTGTAGCTGTGGGTAGGGCTTTCGTTCTTATCGCTCCGGATTCCGATCTATATGACCTCCGGGTGGTACAAAGTAAACCTCTTCCGTAGAAGCAGGTAGTAACCTAACCTTTAAGATAAGAATTTGTTCAAGGGTGGCCTCTTATCTATCAATGGAAAAATCTCCATGTGTGGCGTGATAAGGAATCCTAGAAAAGACCGATTGAGACTCCCTCCACGGTCCCCACGAAGATCTCTACGTACTTGTTCCAGTCCAGGACAAGTGAGATCTTCCGGTCTGCGTGCGCGGGAGCAGCTCAAACAAAGAAGAGTCTGGTCCGGTCTGGGCCCGCCCGTCTGCTGCTAGGTTCGGGAATGGCGCCAGGCGAGGTCGCCGCTATGCCCCAACATGAATTGAATGGTCCTTCGACCTTCGTTTGATTCCGACGGCCGGCATAGATCTCATGAGACCCGCCCACTATTACTACGAAAGAAGCCCTGCCCCTTTCCTTCGCTACTAGGAAAGTAAGCAACTTCTATTAGCGCCGGACCTTGAGTCGAATTGATCGTGTCATGTGCAACGTCCATCAATGATGGTTCATTAATGTTCATTGATTTAGACTCCTTCTCAACTACGAAAAAGATCGAGAGGGGCCCGAAAGCCCCCAAACCAAGAACGGAAACGGAAGCCTTTCGACTCACTTCCCATTCTCTCTTAAATAAATAAAGCTCGCCCTCGAGCCCTGGGCGGGTCGGCCGGGTCTTTCCCTGTTGTTCTGTTCCCGCCACGAGAAAGACGCGCGGAAGAGGTATGCCCGGCGCGCCGAAGATCCGTTGAGAGTTTGTCTCGGTAGGGAACTGTACGATCTTTTACCTTATTGTATTGAATCAAAAAAGGGTCAGTGCTACGGCCCCCTATTGTTTTGTTTGATCCAATATTGACCGGGGACGAGCCCCGACTTCCATAGGTCCTTGGTTTGACCTCCCGTAGTGGTCCTTGCTTTTAAGAAAGCTCCGCGGGGCCAATTTCTCGTACTTGCTTAGTGTGCCCCCCTTTCTTCGAGTGCCCCGCCCGGTTCACTGGGCTGTTGGCCTACCAAGCACTTGCCCGCTGCCCCTGCCGCCCGCTTGGCGGGCGGAGCGCTCGTTATCCTTACTTTGCTCTCTGCTGGGGCCCTCCAGCCATAAGCTATGGCAGCTCCAGCTCGCAACCACAGGGGCCTGCCCTGCGAGGCCAGAGTGGGCTCAGCCGTCAGCCTCCATTCGAATTATGTTAGGGGTTCTTTCGCTTTTGCCAGATCAAGAGAGATACTACAAGTCCTCCGTCCCAGATTCCATCGCCGCGGCCATCTGGTTCACCGGTACTACCAAAAAGTCTCATGCTTACGTTACTCTTACTGATGGTTTTATTATCTTGGACCACGAAGACCCCAGTCGTGCTTCTGGTTTCCATTCCCATTATCATCAATATGATAAGATAAATCTCCTCGTGCTCTGCCATAATAACTTGGAGTCCGTATCATGGTGAAGATAAGGTAAGGCTGTGATTCTTGCTCAAAAAAAAAGACCGAACGCCTTCGAGTTATTGGCTCGTCCAACCCGGCAGCATTCATGAGTCGCTCGTTCAACTGTCCCTCGGAGACAGGGTCGAGAAGTACCATGCGCCACCCGTCCTTTCTTTCTATCGGTCCCACCCAGCAAGATACGGCTCAGCCAAAAAAGGTAAGCGCCTAGCGCGAGCCTTTTTTTTAGTTTAGTAAAGTCAAGCTTTGGCTCCCTAAAGAGTAAAGAAATGGATAAAAAAAGGGGGGGACTTATGCAACGGGCTATGCCACCCAAACCAACTGAGGGAAGTCGCATCCGTCCCATCGCAAGCACCTACAATGTCATGATCACATTGGTTTACCCTTGTTTTTTTGGTAGTTTAACGTACGGTCGCCCCTCCAACAAGAAAAGGTATAAATATGGAAACTTCTCTGCCATTTGGATCGGAGAATTTATGGAGGAAATCGGGTTTTAAATTCCCAGAAACCGCACGATTATATAGCCAAAGGGAATAGGCCGCGCCTAAAATCATCCCAAGCGCTGCTAATGTCGCTACTAAGCTATTTCTTTGGAAAGCTCCTACTAAGATGAGAAATTCCCCGATAAAACTGCTAGTACCAGGTGAACTCATATTGGCCAAAGTGGAAGAGAAGAAAATGGTAGGGAGATTCGGCATGGTGCTCACTGAACCTCCGTAATATCTAACAAGTCGAGTTTTATGTCGGTCATATAGAACACCAACACATAGAAAAAGGGCTGAAGAAACCAGTCCATGACTTGACATCGGTAGAATGCTACCTCCAATTCCCTGTATGTTCGATAGAGCCAAAGATTCCCCCCCCACTGATCGGACCGATTACCCCCCGAACCGTACAAGATAGTTTCCACCTATCATACGGCTTTCTAACTTCACTTCTTTTTTCTGGTCGTTCCGCTCTGTCGATCGATGGTAGTATAAGAGATCTGTAACCCCCTAAATTATTTACTTTACATAAAACATAAAGGTTCCTGCTTCCTACCCATAGTTAGCATGTATCTCCCCGGGTCATACTTGAGTATCACATCGTAGACCCCCACCCCAACTCTATCTTCCTTATCAGTGAATCGGAACATAGTGCATAGGTACTCTTCGATGCAGCGGGGCCGAGACGACGTGACATACTACGATCACGTACAGAAGTGCTGCCCTTCGTCTCGGCAATATAATATGGAACCTCTCAACAGCTCCCGTTCTTTTATGGGGTCCTATCGGGATAGGTAGGCCCAAGCCTTTCCCCTCCCTCCAGAATCCCGAGGGGGAAAGAGAAAGAAGAAAAAAATTCTTCCTTTTTTTCTTTCATTTGAACGGCCTTATCTTGTATCGAAAGGTTTTTCGTGCTATACACCACGTTGAGAAAGACCAACCTCCTATGTACCGGACTCTTTTTCTACCTCGAAAGGGAGGTCCTCCTTATGATGCTACAGATGGCTGTCCGAAGTGCAAGGGGTAAACTCGGATAGGATAGGATTGTGCGCGTCGGGCCCTTCGGGTGTCATATTTTGGCCGAGTTTACCGTACCTCCGGCCCCTATGTTAGGTTAGGCGGCCGCAATATTTTGTTACGTTCTACCGCTCTTACGCCAGAAAGAAAGGGTTCTACACGAGTTCCCGTTCTGCGGCGTGGTGGCAAGACCGCTAGGGGAGTGGCTCCGGGTGTAGATAGGGTGAAATCTGCAGAGGTCATGCAAATAAATAGGCCCCTTCTCTTTTGGATGAATGGGGTGCTTTAGAAGGCGCTTTCCGATCTACGGTCCCTCGGAGCGAAAGGTTAGGCAGGTAGTATGGGCCCTCTGACTTCCAGCTATGTGCTGTGCGGCTCCCGCGAAGCGAATGAAGGGAAGCTCGAAGAGCTTACGGGTGAGCTTACGCTTACTCTCAGCCTCTTTGATTGGTAGGCGGGCGGGCTAAGCCCCCTACTTAAGATTCAATTCATAAGGCTAATTTGATCTTGTCGTGACGCGGCCGACTACTACTACTATTACTATAGGCTAGCTACTTCTAGCTTCTATAGTGGCCCTTCCACTTTGGCGTAGTTTTCGTTTGTATTGGTACTGAATGAACATATCAAACAAAGGCGATCATATCATGCCATTTTATATGTATAGAGAGATCCCCTAGATATAGAGATAGAATAGATGTTCATGGATAGACAAACATTCCATTGATTCTTAGTTTTTGGGCTGAAAAAGCTCGGCGATCCAAATGAATCATTCTTCTGGTCTCTCTTCACGCTCCGCCCCGAAACTGACCCACGGCACAGCGCCCATTCGCTTCGCGCGCGGGAAGTTCAGTTCATCAGACCGACCGCAGCGGAGTGGAGCAGCCGCGACACGACCTTACCTTAGCTGGATCTCGCTGGTGCCACCTAAACGGTAGGTAGGCGGCGGATGTGTGACGTTTGGAGTTGTCGTTCGTGCACCTGTCCCCAATGGAAGAATGAGTGATCTTTTCCCCTGCATATCATGGCCTTACCACTCGGTCCCCGCTAGCCAGCGGGGGATTCGGTATAGCAGCTCACGTTCGTTTGAGCTGCGCGTTCCCGCTGGACTGGACACATCTTAGCTGTAGGAAGTATGGTTCCGAAAGTGACTTCGGTTCGCTAGTTCAGGCTCAACTCCTCGCTTTACGTTAGCGGACCTACAGGTCGGGCCGGGGCTCTGCGCTCTTTCTTTCTGTGTGGGACGATACCGGGGAGAGAAGGGAATGCGTCGAGGCGGCGAACAAGACAACTACATTTTGGCTTTTCCCTCCATGAGATGAGCCCAGTGCATTGGACCGATGGATAAGAGAACTGAGCTGGCCTAAAAAGAGCTTGGGCGCTCTATGTACGATGTAGACTCCATCAGATACATATCGATTTCTTTCTTTTCTGATGGATCATGAAAAGATAGTTGTCTCATCAATAGATAGAAATAGGGTTCCAAACCTTATTCTTGATAGATTCCCTCTCTATCTCTTTCGATCTATCAGAACAGAGTTGGCTATCTATCAATCGATTTGAAAATAGCACGTTCATATCGCCTTTCGTTCATTTCCGCCGCGAAAACATAGCCGCCATAATAAAAAAAAGCAGGCGAAGCAGCTAGAAGCACTCGCTTCACGCCCTTGAATTCTTATTCACGGATGAATTGGGAAAGCCAACAGAAAGATTCGATATTCGATTCTGACTTTCGTAGGGCCGGTGCTGCTGTTGCCTGCGCGTAGGGCCGCCCTCCACTCCCGTCCCGGGGCGCTAAGGGGCTTTTGTTTTTGGAACAGACGGCATTGCTGACGCCTCGAATCAAGCTTTTATTGCGACATGCTATGTTTTCTTCCCCATTGCTAGTAGGTTGAT